TACGTGAGGGACTGTCCTTAACGGAATATATCATTTCTTGCTACGGAGCTCGTAAAGGAGTTGTGGATACTGCTGTACGAACATCGGATGCTGGATATCTTACACGCAGACTTGTTGAAGTAGTTCAACACATTGTTGTACGTAGAACAGATTGTGGCACCATCCGAGGAATTTCTGTGAGTCCCCGAAATGGGATGATGCCAGAAAGGATTTTTATCCAAACATTAATGGGTCGGGTATTAGCAGACGATATATATATAGGCCCGCGATGCGTTGGCATTCAAAACCAAGATATTGGTATTGGACTTATCAATCGCTTTATAACCTTTCAAACACAACCAATATCTATTCGGACCCCCTTTACTTGTAGGAGTACATCTTGGATCTGCCGATTATGTTATGGACGAAGTCCTACTCACGGCGATCTGGTCGAATTGGGAGAAGCTGTAGGTATTATTGCAGGTCAATCTATTGGGGAACCGGGCACTCAACTAACATTAAGAACTTTTCATACTGGCGGAGTATTCACAGGGGGTACTGCAGAACATATACGAGCTCCTTCTAATGGAAAAATAAAATTCAATGAGAATTGGGTTCATCCCACACGTACGCGTCATGGACATCCTGCCTTTTTATGTTATATAGACTTGTATGTAACTATTGAGAGTGAGGATATTCTACATAAGGTTACTATTCCACCAAAAAGTTTTCTTTTAGTTCAAAATGATCAATATGTAGAATCAGAACAAGTGATTGCTGAGATTCGTGCGGGAACATACACTTTCAATTTTAAAGAAAGGGTTCGAAAACATATTTATTCTGACTCAGAGGGAGAAATGCATTGGAGTACCGATGTGTACCATGCACCCGAATTTACATATAGTAATGTACATCTTTTACCAAAAACAAGTCATTTATGGGTATTATCAGGGGGTTGGTGTAGATCCCGTGTAAGTCCTTCACTCTATAAGGATCAAGATCAAATTAACGTTCATTCTCGTTCTGTCGAAGAAAGATCTATTTCTATCCTTTCAGTAAATAATGATCAAGTAAGACACAAATTTTTTAGTTCAAATCTTTTTGGTAAAAAAGAAAGCGGAATTCCTAATTATTCAGAACTTAATCGAATCATATGTACGGGTTATTGTAATCTTATATATCCTTGCATTTTCCAAGGGAATTGTGATTTATTGGCAAAGAAGCGAAGAAATAGATTCATCATTCAATTTGAATCACTTCAAGAACGAGAAAAAGAATTACTGCCCCGTTCTAGCATTTCGATTGAAATACCCATAAATGGTCTTTTTCGTAGAAATTGTATTCTTGCTTATTTCGATGATCCTCAATATAGAAGAAATAGTTTAGGAATTACTAAATATGGGACTATAGGGGTGCATTCAATCCTCAAAAAAGAAGATTTGATTAGAGTCAAAGAATTTAAGCCAAAATACCAAATAAAAGTAGATCCATTTTTTTTCATTCCCGAGGAAGTGCATATTTTACCTGAATCTTGTTCCATAATGGTACGGAACAATAGTCTCATTGGAGTAGATACACCAATCACTTTAAGTACAAGAAGCCGAGTAGGCGGATTGGTACGAGTGGAGAAAAAAAAAAAAAAGATTGAACTTAAAATATTTTCTGGAAATATAAATTTTCCTGGAGAGATGGATAAGATATCCCGACAAAGTGGTATCTTGATATCACCGGAAAGGGTAAAAAAAAATTCTAAGAAATTCAAAAAATTGAAAAATTGGATTTATGTACAATGGATCACACCTACCAAAAAAAAGTATTTTGTTTTGGTTCGACCTGTAATCATATATGAAATAGCAAACGGTATAAATTTAGTAACACTTTTCCCACAGGATTCCTTGCAAGAAAGGGATAATCTGGAACTTCAAGTTGTCAATTATATCCTTTATGGAAATGGTAAACCAATTCGGGGAATTTCTGGGACAAGTATTCAATTAGTTCGGACTTGTTTAGTGTTGAATTGGGACCAAGACAAAAAGAGTTCTTCTATCAAAGAAGCCCTTGCTTCCTTTGTTGAAGTAAGGACAAAAGGTCTGAGTTTGGTTCGAAATTTCCTAAGAATAGACTTAGTGAAATCCCATATTTCGTATATCAGAAAAAGGGAAGACCCCTCAGGTTCAGGATTGATCTTCAATAATGAGTCTAATTACACCAATAGCAATCCATTGGATTCTCTTTATTCCAAGGCAAGGGTTCAACAATCCCTTAGTCAAAATCAAGGAACTATTCGTACGTTGTTAAATATAAATCGGAATAAAGAACGGCAATCTTTGATAATTTTGTCAGCATCTAATTGTTTTCAAATGGATCCATTCAATGATGGAAAATATTATAATGTGATAAAAGAATCAATTAAAAAAGATTCTCTAATTGAAATTCGGAATTCATTAGGACCTTTAGGAGCAGTCCCTCAAATTTTAAATTTTTATTCCTTTTCTCAGTTAATAACTCATAATCAGATCTCGATAACTAACTATTTGGAACTTGACAATTTAAAACAGACTTTTGAAGTATTTAACTATTATTTAATGGATGAAAACGGGAGGATTTTAAATTCTGATCCGTGTAGTAACGTGGTTTTGAATACATTCAATTTGACTTGGTTTTTTCTCCATCATAATTATTATCATAATTGTTGTGATGAAACACTCACAAGAATTAGCCTTGGACAGTTTATTTGTGAAAATGTATGTATAGCCAAAAACGGACCACACCTAAAATCGGGTCAAATTTTAATTGTTCAGGTTGATTCTGTAGTAATAAGATTAGCTAAGCCTTATTTGGCCACTTCAGGAGCAACTGTTCATCTCCATTATGGAGAAATCATTTATGAAGGAGATACGTTAGTTACCTTTATATATGAAAAATCAAGATCTGGTGATATAACGCAGGGTCTTCCAAAAGTGGAACAAGTGTTAGAAGTGCGTTCGATTGATTCCATATCGATGAGCCTAGAAAAGAGAGTTGAGGGTTGGAACGAGCGTATAACAAGAATTCTTGGAATTCCTTGGGGATTTTTAATTGGTGCTGAACTCACTATAGTGCAAAGCCGTATTTCTTTAGTTAATAAGATACAAAAGGTTTATCGATCCCAGGGGGTGGAGATCCATAATAGACATATAGAAATTATTGTACGTCAAATAACATCAAAAGTTTTGGTTTCAGAAGACGGACTGTCTAATGTTTTTTTACCTGGAGAGCTAATTGGAGTCTTGCGAGCCGAACGAACGGGGCGTGCTTTGGAAGAACCGATCTATTACCGAGCTATATTATTGGGAATAACGAAAGCATCTCTAAATACGCAAAGTTTCATATCCGAAGCAAGTTTTCAAGAAACTGCTCGAGTTTTGGCAAAAGCCGCTCTCCGAGGTCGTATAGATTGGCTGAAAGGTCTGAAAGAGAATGTTGTCCTAGGAGGGATGATACCCGTTGGTACTGGATTCAAAGGATTAGCGCATCGCTCAAGACAACATAATAACATTCCTTTGGAAATGAAAAAGAAGAATTTATTCGAGGGGGAAATGAGAGATATTTTGTTCCACTACAGAGAATTATTCGATTTTTGCATTTCAAAGAATTTAAATGGTATATCAGAACAATCATTTCTAGGATTTTTCAATTTCTAAGAGCAGATTCATCCTGTTACCTATCTGCAGTCCTTTGGTTTGGTAATAATAATAAAAATAATAACGAATAGAAATAAATGAATAATGGCTTGGATCGTGTATCAACGGCCAATCCCCAGTAGAGGTAGAAGATAAGGTTTCATTGGAACAATTTTTTATTTCTATTTCAGGGTACCTCATCTCTTTTTTTTCTTAAAAAAAAAAGAGAGGAAGTGTGGGGAGAAATGACAAGAAGATATTGGAACATCCATTTGGAAGAGATGATGGAAGCAGGCGTTCATTTTGGTCATGGTACTAGGAAATGGAATCCTAGAATGGCACCTTATATCTCATCAAAGCGTAGAGGTATTCATATTATAAATCTTACTCGAACTGCTCGTTTTTTATCAGAAGCTTGTGATTTAGTTTTTGATGCAGCAAGTAGGGGAAAACAATTCTTAATTGTTGGTACCAAAAATAAAGCAGCTGATTCAGTAGTACGGGCTGCAATAAGGGCCCGGTGCCACTATGTTAATAAAAAGTGGCTCGGTGGTATGTTGACGAATTGGTCCACTACAGAAACTAGACTTCATAAGTTCAGGGACTTGAGAACGGAACAAAAGACGGAGGGGCTCAACCGTCTTCCGAAAAGAGATGCCGCTATGTTGAAGAGACAATTATCTCACTTACAAACATATCTGGGCGGGATTAAATATATGACAGGGTTGCCCGATATTGTAATAATCGTTGATCAGCAAGAAGAATACAGGGCTCTTGAAGAATGTATCACTTTAGGAATTCCAACGATTTGTTTAATTGATACAAATTGTGACCCAGATCTCGCAGATATTTCGATTCCAGCTAATGATGACGCTATAGCTTCAATTCGATTAATTCTTAACAAATTAGTATTTGCAATTTGTGAAGGCCATTCAAGCTCTATACGAAATCCTTGATTAATAATAAGATAAATCTATTTTTGTAGGACTTCCTAGATTTATTGAATTGGTTACTATTCCTGAATCGCACAAAAGAGATAAAAATAATTAGGGATATTGTAATAAGTTGGTATCAAAAAAATATACAACTCATCAAAATAATTTTTTTTTTAAGTTCTATTTCTTTCAGGGGGCAATATGAATGTTCTTTTATGTTCTATCAACACACTAAAGAGGTTATACGATATATCTGGTGTCGAAGTCGGCCAACATTTCTATTGGCAAATAGGAGGTTTCCAAGTCCATGCCCAAGTACTTATTACTTCTTGGGTTGTAATTGCTATCTTATTAGGTTCATCTATTATAGCTGTTCGGAATCCACAAACCATTCCTACTGACGGTCAGAATTTATTCGAATATGTCCTTGAATTCATTCGAGACGTGAGTAAAACCCAGATTGGAGAAGAATACGGTCAATGGGTTTCCTTTATTGGAACTATGTTTCTGTTTATTTTTGTTTCGAATTGGTCAGGGGCTCTTTTACCGTGGAAAATCATACAGTTACCTCATGGAGAGTTAGCCGCACCCACAAATGATATAAATACTACTGTTGCTTTAGCTTTACTCACATCAGTAGCATATTTTTATGCGGGTCTTACAAAAAAGGGATTAGGTTATTTCGGTAAATACATTCAACCAACTCCAATTCTTTTACCCATTAATATCTTAGAAGATTTCACAAAACCTTTATCACTTAGTTTTCGACTTTTCGGAAATATATTAGCTGATGAATTAGTAGTTGTTGTTCTTGTTTCTTTAGTACCTTTAGTAGTTCCTATACCTGTTATGTTCCTTGGATTATTTACAAGTGGTATTCAAGCTCTTATTTTTGCAACTTTAGCTGCAGCTTATATAGGTGAATCCATGGAGGGTCATCATTGATTAGTTTTAGAAATAGTTTAGCTCAAGGCAATATATACATGGCTCAAGATAATCTATTTAGGGAATAAAAATAGAAAAATAATATATAAATAAGTTTAAGGTAAGGTATAAATAAGGAAAATATATAAGATCTAGAGAGTAATAGGAAAAAAAAAAAGATTACGATATTAGTAGGCAAGGATTTACAAAAAAAGAGATGAAAAAAAATGTATTTGTTAGGGGAGTGTGGAGTCGAATTACTATAACACAACACTTGTGTATGTTTCGAAGAATGGTTCTCGAATCCGATTGACTCTAAAATACGAATAATATGTTTACATTAGGTAAGAAACACAAGTATATGTGATATTAGGTATTAACTAGTTATATATGAACTAAAGATATGCTCTACTACTGGGAATTTAAATATGGATTCTAGTTGAAGTCCTTCCGTTTCGTCTGTAGTTGTGAATTGACTATTGACTGAATACCGAGATTCAATCAAGAAAAAAAAATGGAAGAATGACAGGAGTATAGTATGGATTCACAAAAACTACGTGGATGGATAGGAACTCAAAAAAAAGATATTCAAATAGTTCTGATGATTCAATCATATTATTACTTCAATTCGGAGTTTTTAGTTACTTCGACTGTATAAATCTTAGCAATGGAATAATAAGTTATAATTCATTGGTTGATTGTATCATTAACCATTTCTTTATTTTGGTGTGAGGAGCTTATCATGAATCCACTTATTTCTGCCGCTTCCGTTATTGCTGCTGGGTTGGCCGTAGGGCTTGCTTCTATTGGGCCTGGGATTGGTCAAGGTACTGCTGCAGGCCAAGCTGTAGAAGGGATTGCGAGACAACCTGAGGCGGAGGGAAAAATACGAGGGACTTTATTGCTTAGTCTGGCTTTTATGGAAGCTTTAACCATTTATGGATTGGTTGTAGCATTAGCACTTTTATTTGCAAATCCTTTTGTTTAATTTGAATCCTAAAAAAAAAAAAACAAACACTATGTATTCTTTTTTATTTCTTTGAACTTTCTGTTCGTGCTTTTTCTAATTTTATGAACCTTTCACTTTTACAATTTTTTATTCGTTGGTACAATACCCTATGTAGGGGGAGAGACTCATTTGTGGATGAGGAATTAGCATAGTGACTCTTTCCTCTTCTTAATTCAAGGTTCAATGGAACTCGTTTTAGAAATTGTTCCAACAAAGGAAAAGCATAAGTATGGTTCTTATTTTTTTTTTGGAAATTGTCAATTGAAAAATTATAAAGAGGAAGTAAAAAAGAAACATATAAATAAATAAAAAAAGGAGATAATATGAAAAATATAACCGATTCTTTCATTTTCTTGGGTTCCTGGCCATCCGCGGGGAGTTTCGGATTTAATACCGATATTTTAGCAACAAATCCAATAAATCTAAGTGTAGTGCTTGGTGTATTGATTTTTTTTGGAAAGGGAGTGTGTGCGAGTTGTTTATTTCAAGAATAGGTTGGATACAACCAACTGTACTTTTCTCGTTAAAACTACGAAAAAAAAAGTGCATCATCTCGCGAATTACTTATGACTAAATTCAAAAATCATATTGAAGAACCATAGCATTTCGTCATTCATTGGTAAATCCACTTTGATCCTCTACGAACCAATAATGGGGGACCATTAATATGGTTAAAGCTAAACCGTTTGTTTCAAGTCCGGGCACAGGATGGTACGCTTTCTACTATTATGTTAATATTTAACTACAGAATTTATTTTTTCGATATATAACACTCATGTCGATAAAATGATTTGAACCTTTCATTTTTTTTTTTTTGAAAAAAATGCCAAAAATTAGGATTCCCCCCTTTTTTTATCCAATGTTGAATCGATGACCTATGTATAAAGTAATAAAAATTCTTTGGATTTGAAGAAAAAAAGAAACAACTTTGCTGACAATTTATTGTTTGATCAGAAGAGTCCTCTGAATATTCCGGTCTTGGATTAGTGAT